GTATTTGCGATTTGTGAGGGTCGTTCTAGCTATATAAGAAACCTTTGATTAATAATAAGAAAAATTGCTTTTTGAACTCCATAGATTTCTGGAGTCGCTTATTATCCCCTAATCTCAAAAAGAGATAAAAAAATGGGCGATTATGTGATTAGTTGGTATACAAAATATAATATAGAATTCGGTTGAATCAAAATAATTTCTTTTATTAAAGTTCTATTTCTTTCAGAGGGCAATATGAATGTTCTATCATCTTCCATCACCACACTAAAAGTCTTATACGATATATCCGGTGTGGAAGTAGGCCAACATCTCTATTGGCAAATAGGGGGGTTACAAGTCCATGCCCAAGTACTTATTACTTCTTGGGTTGTAATTGCTATCTTATTAGGTTCTGCCACTCTAGCTGTTCGGAATCCACAAACCATTCCGACTGATGGTCAGAATTTCTTCGAATATGTTCTTGAATTCATTCGCGACGTGAGCAAAACTCAGATTGGAGAAGAATACGTTACTTGGGTTCCCTTTATTGGAACGCTCTTTCTATTTATCTTTGTTTCTAATTGGTCAGGGGCTCTTTTACCTTGGAAAATCATAGAGTTACCTCATGGGGAGTTAGCCGCACCCACAAACGATATAAATACTACGGTTGCTTTAGCTTTACTCACGTCATTGGCATATTTTTATGCGGGTCTTAGTAAAAAAGGATTAGGTTATTTCGGTAAATACATTCAACCAACCCCAATCCTTTTACCCATTAACATCTTAGAAGATTTCACAAAACCTTTATCACTTAGTTTTAGACTTTTCGGGAATATATTAGCTGATGAATTAGTAGTTGTTGTTCTTGTTTCTTTAGTACCTTTAGTAGTTCCTATACCGGTTATGTTTCTTGGATTATTTACAAGTGGTATTCAAGCTCTTATTTTTGCAACTTTAGCTGCGGCTTATATAGGAGAATCTATGGAGGGTCATCATTGACTAGTTTTGAACTATGTTTTTGCTTAGCTTAGCCCAACGCAATGTATGCCTGTCTCAAGATACTATACTTAAGAAAAATAAACATCCAAAGTATGGTATATTACGAGCTAGAATCTAGAGTAATAGCAAAAAAGATTATGATATGAGCGAATTGTTGGAAAAATGGGAAAAATATATTTTTCCCATTTTTCTGGTTTGGCCCTTTTATCTTTTATACCATACCTTCCGCAATTAATATTCTAGATTGTTCAACCAATTTCAATAGTAAATATAAATGATATTAATGAATTCGTCCATTTAGATTTTCGATGTTGTATCCCATGTGCTGAGAACTAAAAGGAATAAAAAGGTTTACAAAAACTTAGAGTCCTAAAAAAGTTTTAGTTAGGGGAGGGGGTCAATTAGATATATGGAATCTAATGGCTATAAGCGAACTTTTGTGGATGTTTCACAGAAAATTTATAGAATCCGATTGAATCTAAGATACGAATCATTGGTTTACATTATGTAAGAAAGGCATGTATATGTGATAATTGACTAGTTATATATGAACTCGAGATATATATAATTTGCCCTACTCCGGACCTGGCTTTCAAATAGAAGTCTTTTCCTTTCGTCTGGTCTATGGCTGTGAATTGAATGAATCTTAGCGATGGAATAGTTAAGTCCTAATTCTTTATTGTATCATTAACCATTTTTTTTATTTTTTGCGAGGAACTTATCATGAATCCATTGATTTCTGCCGCTTCCGTTATTGCTGCTGGATTGGCCGTAGGGCTTGCTTCTATTGGACCTGGAGTTGGTCAAGGTACTGCTGCGGGTCAAGCTGTAGAAGGTATTGCGAGACAGCCCGAGGCGGAGGGAAAAATACGAGGTACTTTATTACTTAGTCTAGCTTTTATGGAAGCTTTAACAATTTATGGGCTGGTTGTAGCATTAGCGCTTTTATTTGCGAATCCTTTTGTTTAGTTTAACCTATAAAAAATACTTAGAGTATTTTTTGCCTTGGGCTTGCCACTTGCCTTTTAAAATTATAGCAATATTTCACTCCTACAATTATAAGTATCATTCTTAATTGGGAATTTCAATTGCAAAAAAAAAGAGGGCGGGACGTGATACAAAAAGAACTCTGTTCTATTTTTTTAGTCTATCTATAAGGGGAGATCATATGAAAAATGTAACTGATTCTTTCCTTTCCTTGGGTCACTGGCCATCCGCCGGGAGTTTAAGATTTAATACCGATATTTTAGCAACAAATCTAATAAATCTAAGTGTAGTGCTCGGTGTATTGATCTTTTTTGGAAAGGGAGTGTGTGCGAGTTGTTTATTTCAAAAATAGGCTGGATCCAACCAGATGCACTTTGTTCGTTTTTGTTCGTTATAACTAAGAAAGAAAGGTGCATAATCCCGCGAATTACTTCTGAATAAATTATATGTAAGAACTATAGCATTTCGTAATTTGTTGGTAAATCTACCTTCCTTTGATTCTCTATCAACCAATAATGTGGGACCATTAACATGG